ATATTTGCATATTTGCATATTTGCATATTTGCATATTTGCATATTTGCATATTTGCATATTTGCATTATTATAATATGTTAATAGTGGATAAAAAGAGGCTTACGAATGAAAATGTTAGGCTGGCTTCGGGGGTAGTGGAGGGCCTGCGCTTTAGTTAAGCTACGTTAGCATATTTGCATATTTGCATTATTATAATATGTTAATAGTGAATTAAAAGAGGCTTACAAATGAAAGTGTTAGGCTGGCTTCGGGGGTAGTGGAGGGCCTGCGCTTTAGTTAAGCTACGTTAGCATCATCAAAGTAGTTATTTAGATGGGAAGAAACCTGCGTTCGGGGCTTTCGTGTTTCCGGGGGGTTTGCACGACATTAGATGAGTCCCGAGAGTAGGGGGGTAGGGGGGTTTAACGCCCAAAAGCTTTTGGGGAGTAATATTAGATATTCCAGGAGGTTGTATCACCCTTTATGTCCTTGATATCAGTTATGTATTTCTCAATTTTGGCCCTATTTCATGATTATATTTTACTTGCGAGCAAGTGAAATGTACCACCTTGATTTAAAGCCTTAGCGCTGCACTGTGAAATGCCAAGTGCATAGCCCCAAAAAAGAGAACCCCTAGCCTTTTAAAGTGAACGCTCGGCATGTTGGGTAACGAATTTGATGGTTGCCACCATTAACTTATGCCAGGGTCAAGGAAAGTTAGGGGAATGATACCAATCAATGGCCCTGAAATAGGAACCAAATGCCAGGAATAATTCACGAGGTGCGACCCCCACAATCATTGTCCCTCACCTTCAATAACCGTGGGAGTTCTGAAAACCAACTGATGCAATTCTTGTCTGCAACTGATCCTTAGAAGTTACTAGAAGTTGAGTCCTGGTATATATGTATGAACGGGAGATGAGTGGATATTTAATTTTTTATCTTATCTTCTTGATTTGTCTTTAATTAGTATTCATAATTAGGTGGTGGGAGAAATGGGTGATTTCGATGAATGTTGATAAAACATATATGTCCTAAAGCATTATTGATATGGTTGATATAAATATATGGGGAAATTCCATATATGCACATAAAATGCCACAGGGGCAAAGATACTGTAAATAACAGTAGGTTGTTCAAAGAATAGTTTAACTGAAGAATCCTAGCTTTGGGAGTTAGGGGTAAGAGTTAAAATCTCTTTTCTTTGAGCAAAAGGGAGGAATTTAACCTCCGACATCCGGTTTACAAGACCGGCGCTCTGGCGCTGAGCTACTAAAGCAAGAGTGCTCTAGAAGTAGTTTGTTTTCTAGTAAGCCTGCTAGCGGGAAAATTACGAGGAAGATAAGGAAGTAGAGAGCGGATGCGATTTGTCCGATAATGACATAAGGGTCTTCGACTGGCATTCCTCCGATTCAGGTGAGAATGGCGACGTCTGCCACGAGGACTCAGAAGATAACTTGAGAGAAAGGCCGAAAGGTTAAGCTTCGGTGTTTGGAGGTGTGGAGGATGGGGACTAGCATAAGAATAAGGATTGAAGCGAGGAGGGCCAGGACTCCCCCTAGCTTGTTGGGGATAGAGCGAAGAATTGCATACGCAAACAGAAAATACCATTCTGGTTTGATATGTGGAGGGGTGACTAGGGGGTTTGCTGGGGTAAAGTTGTCGGGGTCTCCTAGGTAGTTGGGTGAGAATAGTGCCAGAGAAGCGAGGGCGAGGAAGAGCACAATAAAGCCTAGGAGGTCTTTGTATGTGAAGTAAGGGTGAAACGGGATTTTGTCGGCATTGGGGTTTAGCCCAATTGGGTTGTTTGATCCTGTTTCATGTAGGAAGAGAAGGTGGAGGAGGGTCATTGCTGCAATAACGAAAGGGAGGAGGAAGTGGAAGGTGAAGAACCGTGTGAGGGTGGCGTTGTCTACGGAGAAGCCGCCTCAGATTCATTGAACTAGGGTGTTCCCTACGTAAGGGACCGCGGAAAGGAGGTTAGTAATTACTGTAGCACCTCAGAAGGATATTTGTCCTCAGGGCAGGACATAGCCGACGAAAGCAGTCATCATCACGAGGAGAAGAAGAACGACTCCCACGTTCCAAGTTTCTTTAAATAGGTAAGACCCGTAATAGAGTCCTCGGCCGATGTGGAGGTAGATGCAGATGAAGAAGAAGGAGGCGCCGTTGGCGTGCATATTACGGATAAGTCAGCCGAAGTTTACGTCTCGGCAGATGTGGGCAACGGATGAAAAAGCCGTAGAGATGTCTGCGGTGTAGTGCATTGCTAGAAAGAGTCCCGTGAGGAGTTGAATCACAAGGCAAAGGCCAAGAAGAGAGCCAAAGTTCCATCAGATAGAGATATTTGAGGGGGCGGGGAGGTCTACAAGGGCATCGTTGGCGATTTTAAGGAGCGGGTGAGTTTTTCGGAGGTTAGCCATTAATAGTTTCTGTAGTTGAATAACAACGGTGGTTTTTCAAGTCATTAGTCCTGGTTAATAGTCCTGGTAGAAACTATGTTAATTTCAGTTTTGCTGTTTTTGTTCGGTTGGGTTGTAGGGTCAATTGTTGTTGCTTCAAACCCCTCCCCTTATTTTGGCGCCTTAGGGCTAGTATTTGTAGCGGGGATGGGCGGGTCAATTTTACTGATTCATGGTGTGTCGTATTTGTGTTTTGTCCTACTTTTAGTTTACTTAGGGGGGATGCTAGTAGTGTTCGCCTATACTTCGGCGATGGCCGCAGACCCCTACCCAGAGACTCTAGGCTCTTTTGGGGTTCTTAAGGTGTTGATGGTCTACTTGTCTATTACGTTTATAGCATGCATTTTCCTGTGGGAGGGGTGAGTGGCAGAGTCTGGCGATCTTGCGCTTGAGGGAGACATACTAGGTATGTCTCGGGGGGATATTGAGGGGGTAGCATATATGTACTCAGTAGGGGGGTGGACGCTAATGGTGTGTGGGTGAGCTTTATTGTTGAGCCTATTTGTGGTAATGGAAGTAATTCGGGGCCCAAATCGGGGGGCTCTTCGGGCAGTTAGGTGGAGACGAGTGCTACTGCTAGCATAAGGGTGGTGATGAAGAAAATGAGATAGGTTGCAATTTTTCCGTGCTGTGAGTTACTGACTGTGGAGACAAGCGGAAGGTTGAGGGAAATAAGTGTTTTTGGGCCGACTTTCTCCAACCCCGTTTGGTCGATTGCTTGGTTTGCGATGGCTTGACCCAAGGCTAGGTTTAACTGGGGCGGGAGGCGGTGAATGATAGTTGGGAAGAACCCCAGTATGTTAGAGAAGTGGTGGGGAAGGAGAATGGGGGTAGGTTTAAACTGTTTACTTGTAAGGGAGGCTAGTTCGAGGGCTATTAAAAGGCCTAACACGGAGACGAGGAGGGCTGCCAGTTTTAGCAGGGGTGGTATAGATATGACGGGCGTTTTTAAAGGAATGATGGAGGAGGTGATAATGAGCCCAGCGAGGATGCTTCCTCAGGCTAGACGTTTAATAGGGTTGATTACAGTGGGGTTATTTTCGTTAATGGGGGAGAGGGATGGGAAGCGGGGCTGGCCCATGGCAACAAAGTAAACGACCCGGAGGCTGTAGATGGCAGTAAAAGATGTGGCGATTAGGGTGAGGGCGAGGGCTCAGGCGTTTAGGTGGGAGGTGTTCAGGGATTCAATAATGGCGTCTTTAGAGAAAAAGCCTGCTAGGAACGGGGTTCCGGTGAGGGCGAGGCTCCCAATTGTAAGGGAGGAAGAGGTAAAGGGGGTCAAATGGTGCATTCCTCCTATTTTTCGGATGTCTTGCTCGTCATTGAGGCTATGAATAATGGAGCCTGAGCAGAGGAAAAGCATTGCTTTAAAGAAGGCGTGAGTACAGATGTGCAAGAACGCTAATTGGGGTTGATTAAGACCGATGGTAACCATTATTAGGCCTAGTTGGCTTGATGTAGAGAATGCAACAATTTTCTTGATGTCATTTTGGGTGAGGGCGCAGGTTGCTGTGAATAGGGTTGTTAGTGCACCAAGGCAGAGGCAGATGGTTAAAGCGGTTTGGTTTCCTTCTAGGAGGGGGCTCATTCGGATAAGCAGGAAAATGCCTGCTACGACCATGGTGCTGGAGTGAAGGAGGGCGGAGACTGGTGTGGGGCCTTCCATGGCGGAGGGGAGTCAAGGGTGAAGGCCAAATTGGGCGGATTTTCCGGTTGCGGCTACAATTAGGCCAATAAGGGGTCATGTGAGGTCGTAGTTGTTGGCGACAGAAAAGATTTGTTGTATTTCTCACGAGTTTAAGTTTGTTGCTATTCAGGCTATAGCAAAAATTAGTCCAATGTCCCCCACCCGGTTATAGAGTACGGCTTGCAGGGCTGCTGTGTTAGCGTCTGCTCGGGCGTTCCATCAGCCGATAAGAAGGAAGGACATGATCCCTACTCCTTCCCAGCCGATGAAGAGTTGAAACATATTGTTTGCTGTGACCAGAATAATTATTGCGATAAGGAAAATGAGCAAGTACTTGAAGAATCGGTTTATGTAGGGGTCCGAGTGCATGTATCAGGAGGCAAACTCTAGAATAGACCATGTAACGTAAAGAGCAACAGGGATAAAGATAATGGAGTAGTGGTCAAATTTTAGGCTAATATTAATATCAAAGGTGGTAATATTAAGTCAGGACCAGGTTGTGATGATAGCTTCTGCCCCTTCAGCCAAGAAAAGAAAGAGCGGGAGAAGGCTAACAAAAAAAGCTATTTTAACAGCCGTTTTTACCTGGGTGAGCGCTCAGTTGGGGGCTAAGGGGGCTGGGGAGAGAGATGTGAGGACTGGGTAAGAGAGAAGCCCAAAAATGATAATTAAACTTGAAGCTATAATTGTTGAGGTGGGGTGCATAGCTACTACTTGGATTGCACCAAGTTTTGGATGCCTAGACCACGGATGAGCTGTTATCCTTTAGGAGCGCTAGGCGAGGGAGCCCCGGAGTCCAACCGAGGGGTCAGAAGTTTAGCAGGCTCTGATGCTGCGAGCCTCTCTCGGTGAACAAGGGGGGTTTAACCCCTGTCTTTAGAACCACAAACTAATATTTTCATTAAACTATGTCTACAAACTGTTCACCCCATAATAAGCTCGGGTTTCAGGATTAGAAGGGCTAGGGGGAGCAGGTGGAGGGCGAGGAGGAGGTGTTCACGGGAGTGGCTCGGTTCGAGGGCAAGAAGATGTTTAGGAAGAGGGCCTCGCTGTGTTATTTGAAGCATGTAAAGGGAATAGGCGACAGTGACGAGAGTCCCGGCCCCGGTTATTAGGAGAGTAAACCAAGACCAGCCGAACAGTGCAGAAATAATCATTAGTTCTCCTATTAGGTTGGGGAGGGGAGGAAGAGCGAGGTTGGCCAGGTTGGCAAAGAGCCATCAAGTTCCTATTAGTGGAAGGACTATTTGTAGGCCTCGTGCAAGAAGTATTGTTCGGCTGTGAGTACGTTCATAGTTGGTGTTGGCTAGACAGAAAAGGGCGGAGGATGTCAGCCCGTGAGCAATCATAAGAATTATTGCCCCCGAAAAAGCTCAGGGGGTCTGGATCAGAATCGCTGCAGCTACAAGGCCCATGTGGCCTACTGAGGAGTAGGCAATGAGGGACTTCAAGTCGGTTTGACGAAGGCAGATAGAGGCGGTCATAATCAGGCCTCAAAGGGCGAGGACAATGAAGGGGTAGCAAAGCTTGTCTGTCTCGGAGTCGAGAAGAACTAAGATTCGCATTATTCCGAAGCCCCCAAGTTTAAGTAAGACTGCGGCCAGGACTATTGAGCCAGCGATTGGGGCTTCTACGTGAGCTTTAGGGAGTCAGAGGTGGAGGCCGTATAGTGGTATTTTGACCAGGAAGGCCAGAAGACAGCCCGCTCAGAGGAGTTTGCTCGCGAATGTGTATGTTGGGAGGGCCGGGGCATGGAGAAGAATTAGAAGGGAGGTCGTCCCCAGGTAGCTCTGGATGTAGAGGATGGAAACTAGAAGGGGAAGTGAGCCCGCGAGGGTATAGAAGAGAAAGTAGTTTCCGGCAGTGAGGCGTTCGGCTTGATTGCCTCAGCGGGTGATTAAAATAAGGGTGGGGATAAGGGTGGCCTCAAACATTACGAAGAAAAAAAGAATTTCCAAAGAGCCAAAGGCCAAGATTAGGGAGGTTTGAAGGGAGAGTAAGAGTGTGATGTAAACGCGTTGGCGGTTAATTGGCTCTTGGGCGAGGTGGTTCTGGCTTGCAAGAATTATTAGTGGCAGCAGTCAGCATGACAGAACGAGGAGGGGGGTTGACACCAAGTCTGTGGCCATGTAGGGGTTAAGAGATTTTCATCCCGTTTCAGAGGCGTTAGCAAGTCAATGAAGACTAAACACGGAGATTAGGAGGCTGTGAGTTAAAGTTGTTGGTCAAAGTCATTTAGCCCGGACAGTCCAGGTTGTGAGGGTTAGCATAAGCGTTGGAATGAGGATTTTTAGCATTGTAGGAGGTTAAGGTTATTTAGGCGATCGGAGCCGTGCGTTCGCATTGTTGCGACTAGAAGGGCTAGTCCTGCGCTGGCTTCGCAGACTGAAAAAGCCAGAAGGAGGATGGGGGTTGTGGCAAAAAAGGAAATGTCTAGTTGAAGCATTCATAGGGAGAGCCCCAGGAAGAGTGAGAGCATCATGGCTTCTAGACAGAGGAGGGCTGAGAGGAGGTGGGTTCGGTTAAATGCTAGGCCCGAAAGCCCTGTGAGGAAAGCAATTGTAAAGGCTGAATGAGTTACGGCTATTAGACAATTGCGGACTTTAACCACAAGCTTTTGAGCCGAAATCAAATATTCTACTTGTACTAATTGTCTATTCGGCTCATTCTAGGCCTCCTTGCATTCATTCGTAAACTAGGCCGAGGGTTAAGAGGGTGAGAACTGCGGCCGCTCAAGAGAAGGTGAGGAGGGGCGAGGAGAGTTGGTTGCTCCATGGGAGGGGAAGGAGAAGAACAATCTCTAGGTCGAAGAGAAGAAAGAGAATTGCGACTAGAAAGAATCGTAGTGAAAAAGGCAGGCGGGCTGAGCCAAGCGGGTCAAAGCCACACTCGTAGGGAGAGAGCTTTTCATGGTCGGGGGTTATTTGGGGTAGTCAGAGAGAGACGATGGCCAGGATTGTTGCGAGGGCGGCTGTAATAATTACTACCGTTGTTAAAAGGTTCATTATCTTTCCTTGGATTTTGACCAAGACTCTGCAATTGGAAGTCGCGTGTACTATCTGATACTAGAAAGATTATGATCCTCATCAGTAGATGGAGATGTAAAGGAAGAGTCAGACGACATCTACAAAGTGTCAGTATCAGGCTGCTGCCTCAAATCCAAAGTGATGTTGAGTGGTGAAGTGGTGTTTGACTTGTCGGAGCAGGCATACGGCGAGGAAGGTGGAGCCAATAATGACGTGAAGGCCGTGGAAGCCAGTAGCTACGAAGAAAGTGGAGCCATAGACTCCGTCTGCGATAGTAAAGGGGGCTTCATAGTATTCTAGTGCTTGAAGGATTGTAAAGTAAAACCCTAGGATGATTGTAAGTGTTAGGGACTGAATGGCTTGAACTCGCTCCCCTTCTATTAGGCTGTGGTGCGCCCAAGTTACTGTAACGCCGGAGGCGAGGAGAACGGCGGTGTTTAGCAGGGGAACTTCAAAGGGGTCTAGTGTTGTAATGCCTGTGGGCGGCCAGCAACCCCCGATTTCAGGGGTGGGGGCTAGGCTTGAGTGGTAGAAGGCTCAGAAAAATCCAAGAAAAAAGAAGACTTCTGATGTAATAAATAGGATTATTCCATATCGAAGACCTTTTTGAACGGGGGGCGTGTGGTGGCCTTGGTAGGTGCCCTCTCGGACAATGTCCCGTCATCATTGGTACATGGTGAGAAGGAGGAGGAGAGTTCCAAGATACATTAGAACCATTTGGTTGTAGTGGAATCAAAGGGCTAAACCGGAGGTTATAAGTAAGGCGGCAACTGCCCCTGTTAGGGGCCAAGGGCTTGGGTCTACTATGTGATATGCGTGTGCTTGGTGGGCCATTAGACGTTTTCTTGTAGGTACAGGCTTAAAAGAAGGACAAACACGTAGGCTTGAATCATTGCAACGGCTACTTCTAGGAGGGTCAGGAGGAAGAGTAGGGCTGCTGTCAGACCAGCAACAGTTGGCATTAGAGGGAGAAGAACGAAGGCTGCCGTTGCGATTAGTTGAATTAGTAAGTGGCCGGCTGTCAGGTTGGCTGTTAGTCGAACGCCTAGCGCTAATGGTCGGATAAATAAGCTAATTGTTTCGATGATAATAAGCACGGGAATAAGGAGTGTAGGGGTTCCTTCTGGGAGAAGGTGGCCCAGAGCGTGGGTAGGTTGGTTTCGTATGCCAATAATGACAGTCGCAAGCCATAGAGGAACGGCGATTCCCATATTAAGGGAGAGTTGAGTGGTTGGAGTAAAGGTGTAAGGCAGAAGGCCTAGTATGTTGAGAGAGATCAAAAAGATCATTAGAGAGGCCAGGATAGTGGCTCATTTGTGTCCCCCCGGGTTGAGGGGAAGAAACAGCTGGTAGGTAAATCGATTAATAAATCAGCTTTGAAGTGTTAGAAGGCGGTTATTTACTCAACGAGTGGAAGGGGCCGGGAATAGGAGCCATGGAAGACTTAAAGCCAGGGCCATTAGGGGGACTCCTAAAAATACAGGGCTTATAAACTGGTCAAAGAAGCTTAGTGTCATGGTCAGTTTCAGGGGTTTGTTTTTGGCATTTGGGCGGTCCGAGAGGTAGGTTCGTTAGGGAAGTGATGGGCAATAACTTTGGGGGGAATAATGGTGATAAAAATTAGTCAGGAAAAGACTAAGATTATGAGCCAGGGGGCAGGGTTGAGTTGTGGCATGTCGCTGAGGGGGGCTGGTGACCCCCTGTCTTTAGCTTAAAAGGCTAACGCTTGTCCATATAAGCTTCTCAACGAGATGTCTTCAAGCATTTGAGAGGATCACCCTTCGAAATGTTTTAGGGGGGCAGCTTCAACTACGATAGGCATAAAGCTGTGGTTGGCCCCGCAAATTTCAGAGCATTGACCATAGTAAAGCCCTGGGCGTGATGTAAGGAAGGCTGTTTGATTTAGCCGTCCGGGAACTGCATCCATTTTTACTCCGAGGGCAGGAACTGCTCAAGAGTGAAGAACGTCTTCGGCGGAGATTAATATTCGTACGGGGGATTCTACGGGGACGATTATTCGATTGTCGACCTCCAGAAGGCGGGATTGTCCGGGGGCTAGTTCTTGGGTGGGGACCATGTAGGAGTCGAAGCCGAGCTCTTTGTAGTCAGTGTACTCGTAGGTTCAGTATCACTGGTGGCCTAGGGCTTTAACAGTTAAATGGGGGTCATTAACTTCGTCTATTAGGTACAAAATTCGTAACGATGGGAGGGCAATGAGAATAAGGATAATGGCAGGTAAAATTGTTCAGATAATTTCAATTTCCTGAGAGTCCAGGATATTTTTGTTTGTTAGTTTGGTAGTAACTATAGCCACAATAATATAAAGGACAAGGGTACTGATAAGGAAAACAATTATTAAGGCATGGTCATGGAAATGTAGAAGCTCTTCTATTACAGGGGAGGCTGCATCTTGAAAGCCTAGTTGTGATGGGTAAGCCATAGTAAGACACGCAGGAGTTTAACCTGCAGCTTTGCCTCGACAAGGCAGCGTATTGTCGAATATACTAGTGTCTTAAAAGAAAGTGACAGAGCGGTTTTGTGGCTGGCTTGAAACCAGCTTAGGGGGGTTCGACTCCTTCCTTTCTCGTTAGTGTCAGTTAACTTGGACGAATGCAGGCTCTTCAAATGTGTGATAAGGCGGAGGGCAGCCGTGAAGTCACTCTACGTTGGTTTCGGTTAGCTCCACAGACAGAACTTCACGTTTGGCAGAGAATGCTTCCCAGATAATGAAAAGAAACATAATTACAGCAACTAGGGAAACAAGGGAACCAAGTGAAGAGACTGTGTTTCAAAGTGTGTAGGCGTCGGGGTAGTCTGAGTATCGTCGGGGTATTCCAGCCAGGCCCAGAAAGTGTTGAGGGAAGAATGTTAGGTTGACCCCAAGGAACATTACACCAAAGTGGGCTTTTGATCAGGTGCTATGAAGTGTGTAGCCTGTGAAGAGCGGGAATCAGTGGACGAAAGCTGCAACGATGGCGAAGACAGCGCCCATAGAGAGAACGTAGTGGAAGTGGGCTACTACGTAATATGTGTCGTGCAGCACAATGTCTAAGGACGAGTTAGCTAGAACGATCCCAGTTAAACCTCCAACTGTAAACAAGAAAATAAAGCCTAATGCTCATAGAAGTGGGGTTTCTCATTTAATTGCGCCCCCATGAAGGGTGGCCAGTCAGCTAAAGACTTTGACGCCGGTGGGGATGGCAATAATTATTGTTGCAGATGTAAAATATGCTCGGGTGTCGACGTCCATTCCGACTGTAAACATGTGGTGGGCTCACACAATGAAACCGAGAAGGCCAATTGCTATTATTGCTCAAACCATGCCCATGTAGCCGAAGGGTTCTTTTTTGCCAGAGTAGTAGGCGACAATATGGGAGATCATCCCAAACCCGGGTAAAATTAGAATATAGACTTCTGGGTGGCCAAAGAATCAGAACAGGTGTTGGTAAAGAATGGGGTCACCGCCTCCTGCTGGGTCAAAGAAGGTCGTATTTAGGTTTCGGTCTGTCAGGAGCATCGTGATGCCGGCTGCTAGGACAGGAAGAGAAAGAAGGAGAAGGACTGCAGTAATGAGAACCGCCCACACGAACAGGGGAGTTTGGTACTGGGTAATAGCAGGAGGCTTCATGTTAATAATTGTAGTAATGAAGTTAATTGCCCCTAGAATTGAGGAAATACCTGCCAGGTGGAGGGAGAAGATTGTTAGGTCAACGGAGGCTCCTGCATGAGCAAGGTTACCTGCGAGAGGGGGGTACACAGTTCAACCGGTTCCGGCCCCAGCTTCTACGCCTGAGGAGGCGAGCAGAAGAAGGAAGGAGGGAGGGAGGAGTCAAAAGCTCATGTTATTCATTCGGGGGAATGCCATATCGGGGGCACCGATTATTAAAGGAATTAGTCAGTTCCCAAAGCCTCCAATCATAATTGGTATCACTATAAAGAAAATTATTACGAATGCGTGTGCTGTAACGATCACATTATAAATTTGGTCGTCGCCAAGAAGGGCCCCGGGTTGGCTTAGCTCGGCTCGAATGAGCAGGCTGAGCGCTGTCCCGACTATCCCGGCTCATGCACCAAATACTAGATAGAGGGTGCCAATGTCTTTGTGGTTGGTGGAAAAGAATCAACGAGTAATTGCCACAGGTAGGATGGCTGAGGTCTAAGCGGTGGATTGTAGCTCCATAGACAGAGGTTTGAGTCCTCTTCTTACCAAGTTCCGAGGTGTTTCACACATTAGATTGCAAATCTAAAGTAGCTGGCTAACCCCAGCCGGAACTTCCCCCCGGCTTCGCTCCGCCCAGCCGGAGGGAAGTTAGACGGAGGCTCGCTGGCTTGGGCGCTTAGCTGTTAACTAAGAGTTTGTAGGATCGAGGCCTGCCCGTCTAGTAAGGCCTTAGCTTAATTAAAGTGTCTGCTTTGCATGCAGGAGATGTGGGTTAAAGGCCCGCAGGCCTTAAAGAAGTCGGGAACTGGGGGATTTTCACCCTCGCTTAAGGCTTTGAAGGCCCTTGGTCTAAGTGCTAGCCTAAGTTTCCGTTAAGGGTTAAAAAGGGCTGCAATAAGGGGTGTGAGAGGAAGTAGAGCCAAAGCAGTTGTTGTTGAGACTGCTAGTGGCAGGGTCCCCTGGGATGTGCGGAGGCGTCAGGGGGAGAGGCCTATTGGGGTGTTAGGGAAGGTGGTGAGGGTAATAGCATATGAGAGCCGGAGGTAGAAGTATAGGCTGAGAAGGGCGGAGAGTGCGGCAACTGTGGCAGTGAGGGCTAGGCCTTGTTTGGTTAGCTCTTGAAGAATAAGCCATTTGGGCATAAAGCCTGAGAGCGGGGGGAGTCCTCCAAGGGAAAGGAGGACGAGGGGGGCAAGGGCAGTAAGGGCAGGGGCTTTGGCTCAAGAGGTGGCCAGGGAATTAATGTTTGTTGATTTGTTGATTTTAAAGATAATGAATGTAGAGAAGGTTATGGCAAAATAGAGGATGAGTGTAAGGAAAGTTAAAGATGGGGAGAACTGGAGAACAAGGATTATTCAGCCTAGGTGGGCAACTGAGGAGTAGGCAAGAATTTTTCGAAGTTGCGTTTGGTTCAGGCCTCCTCATCCTCCTATTAGGGTGGAAGCAAGTCCTAAAAAAATAAGAAGGGAAGGGTTATGCAGGGGCATTTGTAGGAGGAGGGCAAATGGGGCTAGTTTTTGTCAGGTTGATAGGATTAGGCCGGTGGTGAGGTCTAGCCCTTGAAGTACTTCGGGAAGTCAAAAATGAAGGGGTGCGAGGCCTACTTTTATTGCTAGGGCAAGAGTGGCAATGGTGGCGGGGGCGGGGTGGGTTATTTGGTGAATTTCCCATTGGCCCGTCATTCAAGCATTTGTTGTGGCGGCGAATAGAAGGGTGGCAGCAGCTGCTGCTTGGATTAGGAAGTATTTAGTGGTGGCTTCTACTGCCCGGGGGCGAGCTTGGCGGGTCATAAGCGGGAGGATAGCCAGGGTGTTTAGTTCTAGCCCTATTCATGCAATAAGTCAGTGAGAGCTAAAAAGAGTAATTGCGGTTCCGATGCCTAGGGCGGTAATGAGGGTGGCTAGGATAAAGGGACTCATTAGTAAGGGAAGGGGATTAATCATCATGTTCGGGGTATGGGCCCGAAAGCTTGTTTAGCTGACCGTACTAGAAAGTGGTGTAGAGGAAGCACTAAGAGTTTTGATCTCTTCAGGAAGGGTTCGAATCCTTTCTTTCTAAGGAGCCGAGGGGTCGTTAGCCCCTATGTTCCACTCTATCAAAGTGTCCCTTTATTCAGGCACAGCTCCGGCTAAAATTGTGGTGGAAGGCCAGCAAATGAAATGGGAAGAGAAAGGTGTCAAATAACTAGGGCCAGGGTTAGGGGGAGGAAATTTTTCCATACTAGGTGTATAAGCTGGTCGTATCGGAACCGGGGATAAGATGCACGAACTCAAAGGAAGACAATTGAAAGGAGGGCTGCCTTTGTTATCAGATTGATGGTTGTAAGTTCAGGGAGGGAGGGGAAGTGGGAGGCCCCAAGGAAAAGAGTTGCTGAGAGAGTATTCATAAGAAGAATATTGGCGTACTCGGCTAGAAAGAAGAGGGCGAAGGGGCCAGCTGCGTATTCGACGTTGAAGCCAGAAACCAGTTCGGATTCCCCTTCGGTTAGATCGAAAGGCGCCCGGTTAGTCTCTGCTAGTGTGGAAATATACCACATTGCGGCAAGGGGTCATGCGGGGACGAAAAGTCAAATGCCTTCCTGGGCGGTGCTAAATGTCTGTAAGGTAAAGTTGCCTGCAAGGACAATAGTGCTTAGAAGGATAAGCCCAAGGCTTACTTCGTAAGAAATAGTCTGGGCTACTGCCCGGAGTGCCCCAATGAGGGCATATTTAGAATTTGATGCTCAGCCAGCTCCTAAGATTGAGTAGACTGCTAGGCTGGAGAGAGCAAGAATAAATAGGATTCCAAGGTTAACATCGATGACGGGGTAGGGCATGGGTATAGGAGCTCAGAGAATAAGAGCGAGGGTTAGGGTAAGCATGGGGGCGAGGAGAAAAAGGACTGGGGAGGAGGTGGAAGGGCGGATGGGTTCTTTAATAAATAGTTTTACCCCATCTGCAATTGGTTGAAGGAGGCCGTAGGGGCCAACTACATTAGGGCCTTTTCGGAGTTGTATATACCCTAGAACTTTCCGTTCAATTAGGGTAAAAAATGCAACTGCTAGGAGAACAGGGACAATGTAGGCCAGGGGGTTGAGAATATGGACAAGGATAATTGAGAGCATAGTTGAGGAGAGGACTTGAACCTCTGTAAGAAGGGCTTAGGTCTTCTGCACTGTCCGGGCTCTGCCACCTCAACAGCCTTTCTCTTAGGCATATTGTTATGCCCTCTTATCTAATTTAGTTGATGTCATTAGGTGAGGGGGAGGCGTGCCTTTAGCATGGGCCTCTTCTTTTCGGTCCTTTCGTACTAGAAAAAATCATGTTCATAGATAGAAACCGACCTGGATTACTCCGGTCTGAACTCAGATCACGTAGGACTTTAATCGTTGAACAAACGAACCCTTAATAGCGGCTGCGCCAATAGGATGTCCTGATCCAACATCGAGGTCGTAAACCCCCTCGTCGATATGGGCTCTAGGAGGGGATTGCGCTGTTATCCCTGGGGTAACTCGGTCCGTTGATCGGCTTTGCCGGATCATGTTTGGTCAGAAATTCTGTTCATTAGAGCTGTCGCTCTGGGTTTAAGGGGGGCTATCCCTGTTCCACACGGGGGTTTTCTTTTTCTCCGTGGTCGCCCCAACCAAAGACAAGTAGGTAGTAACCACTAGGTTCCGGCCCTTGTGAGGGGGTTCTTAACATGGGCTACCTTAGTGTCTTAAGCTCCACAGGGTCTTCTCGTCTTATGGGGGTATCCCCGCTTCTGCACGGGGAGATCAATTTCATTGACTTGAAAAAGGAGACAGCTTAGCCCTCGTGGTGCCATTCATACAGGTCCCCATTTAAGAGACAAGTGATTGCGCTACCTTCGCACGGTCAGAATACCGCGGCCGTTAAACAATAGTCACTGGGCAGGCGGGACCTCTTATTCTTAGATTGCAAGAGGCGATGTTTTTGGTAAACAGGCGAGGCTAGAAGTGTTTGCCGAGTTCCTTCTTTCTCTTTTAGTCTTTCCTTGAATGCACTCTAGTGTAAGGTTAACGGTTTGGCAAGGTGAATGGTTTTCTAGTGGCCTGGCCATGATGTTTCGGTGCCCTCTTTTTGGGGCCGTTAATTTTCGGTGTCGGTTCGTTCCGATTTACACTTGTGCGAGGAGAGATGCAAAAATCTCTTATTACTCATATTAGCATAATCTCTCCCATAGGGGTATGGGAAGGCTCAGTGTGCTTAGGGGGGTAAGATGGGGGTAGTCTAAATAATAGGGGCGGAAAATGTCTGAGCTTTAACGCTTTCTGTGTGGGTGGCTGCTCTTAGGCCAACTAGAACACGTTCCCTTAAAAAGTGTTATGATCTTAACCCTTCTAGTAAAGTTGTCTCTTTTTCAAAGGGGCTGTACCCCCTCTGACTAACTCTTTTGTCAATTCTCAGGCGCTTGTGGGTATAGCTGTGTTGTGTGGAAAGAAAACAAAAGGCTGAACTCCTATTCATTTCCTGAGCAACCAGCTATAACCAAGTTCGGTAGGTCTGTCACCTCTACTCAAAGATCTTCCCACTCTTTTGCCACAGAGACGGGTGTGCCCTCAGAGGCTGTCTCGGAGTAGCTCCCTTGGTTTCGGGGTGTCAAACTAAAATTCTTTTTGCTTGATGTTTACTTGCTAAATCATGATGCAAAAGGTACGAGGGCTAGGCTCTGCTTTTTTGTGCTTTACTGATTTGTTTCATTTCTCTTTCAGCGTTCCCTTACGGTACTGGTGTTGTTGCTTTGTGTGTCCTTTTCTGTCGCCCATACTAAGGGGGAAAAATGGTTTGGCCTATGTCGTGCGTAGGTCCTAGTCAGGGGGTAGGTATAATGAATTGTTGTGTTTTAGGGTGCAAGCTAGCTAGTGGGCTTCAGAATAATTTGATTTGCACAAATGTCTTCTCAGTGTAAGGGAGATGCTTTTCTTATTGAGCTATATTCTGGTGTTCTTCCAAGTGCACCTTCCGGTACACTTACCATGTTACGACTTGCCTCCCCTTTGTAGGGTTAAGTGTTTAAGGTAAATATTTGTGTTTTTTACTTGGGGAGAGTGACGGGCGGTGTGTGCACGCTTCAGAACCATTTCAGGGGGACACTCTGTTTGCCCCTTACTTCTAAATCCTCCTTCATGTCTGCATTTTTCAGTGTTACAATTCGTTTTAGCTGTTTAAGCAATTGTAGCCCATTTCTTCCCTTCTCATACGCTACACCTCGGCCTGACGTTTTGGGCTGTGCCAAACTTGCTCACTACTAAACCTTCACAGGGTGGGCTGACGACGGCGGTATATAGGCGGGGAGAACAAGAGAAGGTGAGGTTGAACGGGGGTTATCGGTTCTAGAACAGGCTCCTCTAGGTGGGTGTGAAGCGCCGCCAAGTCCTTTGGGTTTTAAGCTGGTGCTCGTAATACCCGGGCGGATAGGTGCAGGTAGGGGTCTATCTAAGTTTAAGGCTAGGCATAGTGGGGTATCTAATCCCAGTTTGTTCCCTAGCTTTCGTGGGTTCAAAGAGTGTAAAGTCACTTTCGTAGTTGGTCTTCATGTCTTCGAGTGCATTAAACAACTTTGGAGATGTTCGGCTTTAGTGTAGAGAATAATTAACCACTCTTTACGCCGGTAACTGTCAGCTTGGGCCTCTCGTATAACCGCGGTGGCTGGCACGAGTTTTACCGGCCCTATAAGCTTTAACTAAGTCAAGCTTTCGCTTATGGCTTAATGTTTATCACTGCTGAAATCCCTTGGGGGTGTGGCTTAGCAAGGCGTCGTGGGCATTTTTAAAAGAGCCTGATGCCAGCTCCTTTCTCCCAAACAGGGAGCTGTAGGGCATTTTCACGGGGGTGCGGATACTTGCATGTGTAAGTTTAGCTACAGTTGACAGTAAAGTCAGGACCAAGCCTTTGTGCTTACGGGGCTTTACTAGGGGCCATCTCAACATCTTCAGTGTTGTGCTTTAGTTAAGCTACGTTAGC